TATTGTATAACGGATCAGAAGTTGTTGATAATCACTTTTTTTTTTATTTCCTCCGAATCCTTTTTTTTCTACCTATATATAATATAATTCATGATTAGTAATCGGGAAAGACTCTATCAATAGGAAAAAAGAGTAATTCTTACCCTAAAAAAAGGAATGTTCCCTTACTTACGTATTCTAAATATGGAATAATTCAAATATAGAATAGAAATCTTGCATTTATTTTTCTATTGATATTGATAATTTCTAAGAAACTTTTTTGGTATTTATTAGAAGTATAAGAGAACAATAATAATTAATATATATAAAGGTGAATAGGTACACTGATTTAGTTCTACATTTCTTGTACCTAGACCTATTATTATATACTGATAATAGATATACTTATCATAAGATATCTTTATAACAGGTACAAATATTAAATCGAGGTATCCATTCTATGACAACTTTCAACTTACCTGCTTTTTTTGTTCCTTTAGTGGGTCTAGTATTTCCGGCAATTGCAATGGCTTCTCTATCTATTCATGTTCAAAAAAACAAGATTGTATAGATTCAATGGGACCCAACCCCATCCATTTTTTCCAAGACTTGGATGATCATAATACGGATACCCATTTATTTAGTGGACATAGGGTACAACATGTGTATTCTTCCGAACACAAATGAAAGAGCTATTATGCAAGTGGAAACATCATGACATTATATATGATATGGATAAATGCATTTTATATTATCTATTTAAAAATGGGTCAGCGGGTGTATCAAATGGAAAGTAAAAGTATCCATATGTATGTAGATATCCATAGTGGGATCATATGAAGGGGATATTTTTTATAGCTAACTGATTTGATGAATTACTCCTAATGGTTCACATCATAATAATAGTGCTAGTTGCTGAGAGTTACTTCGGGAACAAAAAAAAGAAAGTCAAATTCATTTGGGTTATTCTCTCAATTCCAATAAAATGAAACAACTGGATCTAGTATGAACTGTCGATCAGAACGTATATGGATAGAACTTATAACGGGGTCTCGAAAAACAAGTAATTTATGTTGGGCCTGTATCCTTTTTTTAGGTTCACTGGGATTCTTATTGGTTGGAACTTCTAGTTACCTTGGTAGGAATCTGATATCTTTATTTCCTTCTCAGCAAATCCTTTTTTTCCCACAAGGGATCGTGATGTCTTTCTATGGGATCGCAGGTCTGTTCATTAGCTCCTATTTGTGGTGCGCAATTTCGTGGAATGTAGGTAGTGGTTATGATAGATTCGATAGAAAAAAAGGAATAGTGTGTATTTTTCGTTGGGGATTCCCTGGAAGAAATCGTCGCATCTTCCTTCGATTCCTTATGAGAGATATTCAGTCGATTAGAATAGAGGTTAAAGAAGGTATTTATCCTCGCCGCGTACTTTATATGGAAATCAGAGGTCAGGGTGCCGTTCCCTTGAATCGCACTGATGAGAATTTGACTCCACGAGAAATTGAACAAAAGGCTGCAGAATTGGCTTCTTTTTTGCGCGTACCAATTGAAGTATTCTGAAATAAAATAATAATAAATTTAAATTAAAGTAAAGAATGAATGCTTTCGCAGCATTGAGTAAGGACCTCATGAATTAGATTTCTTGTTATATAACAAACAACTTAACTTAAACTTACGTTTTTGTTTTTCAGGGCGCTCGTTCGAGCAAAAGCAGATGTATGTGGAAATGCACTCCATTTTTTCTACTAGTAACAATTATACTAAGTATGGATTCATCACATATATCCGAGCAGTTCAGACTGTAGAATTAATCTTTTTTGGTCCAATATTTTTGAATTTATATGTTAGATATAGATGGATCATATCTTGTAATTGAATTCTTTTTTTTTTCAATCGATGTTTCTTTTTATCCTTTCTTTTCCTTTTTTATGATCAAAAGATTGGATAGTTTATAACTATAACCATTCTATTCTATTTATCTCTTTTTTTGCTACTCGGTTTTGATTTTATCATATCAATATTTTTTTCCTAAATTTCCCTCAATTATTCCCGGGCTATAGGTAGCCGGCTAAATTTTTAGAAATGATTAATCTAAAGGGGTTCTTTTACCTCGAAATCCTAAAAATATTTATTTCTTGAAGTAGCCTGTTTGGGGATTCATCGAAAGGATGCAATTGCTTCGAATGAAGAATAAAAAAAAAATATATTGTTTCCAGATCCCAGGACTAACCAATTAATTAAATTTTAAAAGTGGGGAATAGGTCTATGGATTCAAGACCTTGCTAGGAAAGTCATGTTTCATGGAAATATCAGATTGGATAGAGTCGAGGAACGAAGTGGTTTCATTAACAATTCACAAATAAAAAATGCCAAAAAAGAAAGCATTGAACCCCCTTCTATATCTTACATCTATAGTCTTTTTGCCCTGGTGGATTTCTCTCTCATTTAAGAAAAGTATGGAATCTTTGGTTACTAATTGGTGGAATGACGGGCAATCCGAAGTTTTTGTTAATGATATTAA